CTGCTTAGTAGGCGAGATTTTACGAAAAAAGTTCTTAAAATTCATAGAAGAGAACCATTATTTCTTTTTTCGATGCGAATTTGACACAAGATGGGAACCTACTCTTTATAATTAATTATTTAAAATTGAAAAAGGGGTTTCATCATATTTTAGCATATATAGCGAAGCGATACTCCGGGTTCTCACAAAAGAGAATCCTTTTTTCAGTACCCACTTGTTATTAGTTAATAATCTTAGCAATTGCATTTATATGCTTATTCTGATTCGAATCGGGATATTCAAATGATTTTCATCAAATGACTATTCATCTAGTGTATTTTCATGTAAATAGGGGCAACAAAGTTCTATGGAAAAATGGCGGTTCGATTCAATGTTGTTTAGCGGGGTATTAGAATACAGGTGTGGGCTAAGTAAATCAATAAATAGTCTTGGTGATCCTATTGAAAATACTAGTGTAAATGAAGATCCGATTATAAATGATATGGATAAAGACATTCCTAGTGGGAGCGATAGTGACAATTCTAGTTACAGTAATGTTGATCATTTAGTCGGCGTCAGGTACATTCGGAATTTCCTATCTGATGACACTTTTTTAGTTAGGGATAGTAATAGGGATAGTTACACCATATATTTTGATATTGAAAATCAAATTTTTGAAATTGACAACCATGATTCTTTTATAAGTGAACCAGAAAATTCTTTTTATAGTTATCAGAATTCTAGTTATCTGAATAATGTATCGAAGAATGACGATCCTCGCTATGATCGTTACGTGTATGATACTCAATATAGTTGGAATAATCACATTAATAGTTGCATTGGCAGTTATCTTCGTTATCAAATCTGTATTGATAGTGACATTTTAACTAGTAGTGACAATTACAATAACAATTACATTTATACTTATATTTGTGGCGAAAGAGTAAATAGTAATGAAAGCGAGAGTTCCAATATAAGAACTGGTGCGGATGATAGTGATTTAACAACTATAAGAGAGAGTTCTAATGATTTAGATGTAACTCAAAAATACAGGCATTTGTGGGTTCAATGTGAAAATTGTTATGGATTAAATTATAAGAGATTTTTGAAATCAAAAATGAATATTTGTGAACATTGTGGATGTCATTTGAAAATGAGTAGTTCAGATAGAATCGAACTTTTGATTGATCCAGGTACTTGGGATCCTATGGATGAAGACATGGTCTCTCTGGATCCTATTGAATTTAATTCGGAGGAGGAACCTTATAAAGATCGTATTGATTCTTATCAAAGAAAGACGGGATTAACGGAGGCTGTTCAAACAGGTACAGGTAAACTAAACGGCATTCCCGTAGCAATTGGGGTTATGGATTTTCAGTTTATGGGGGGTAGTATGGGATCTGTAGTGGGCGAGAAAATTACACGTTTGATCGAGTATGCTACCAATCAATCTTTACCTCTTATTCTAGTATGTGCTTCCGGAGGAGCACGCATGCAAGAAGGAAGTTTGAGTTTGATGCAAATGGCTAAAATATCTTCTGCTTTATATGATTATCAATCAAATAAAAAGTTATTCTATATAGCAATCCTTACATCTCCTACTACGGGTGGGGTGACAGCTAGTTTTGGTATGTTGGGAGATATCATTATTGCCGAACCCAATGCCTACATTGCATTTGCGGGTAAAAGAGTAATTGAACAAACATTGAATAAGACAGTACCTGAGGGTTCACAAGTGGCTGAATATTTATTCCATAAGGGCTTATTCGATCCAATCGTACCACGTAATCCTTTAAAAGGCGTTCTGAGCGAGTTATTTCAGCTCCATGCTTTCTTTCCTTTGAATCAAAATTCAATCAAGTAGAAAAAAACAAAGCTTTAATTTAATAAATTATTAAATAAATTCTACATTTTATTATTTGTTTGGTAGTGACCAAGTAATTATTTAGTTTATAGGAATAAAAGTCAAAATCCGAAAAATGGATTTTTCTTTGGTAACATAAGATTGAATTGTATAAAGAATCATGCGTATTCTTTTTTATTGATATTCTTGATTAGTAATCAAGAAATCTCTATCAAACAAAATAAAAAGAGTGAATTCTTTCTCTTTTTTCTGTGAAATTAGGCAAGGTAAGGGAGTCCTGCATCTTTCTATATCCCCCGAGAACCCCAGTTTTACTAAGAATCCCTTTTATTAGATCGTATTATAACGAATTTTTCGGTAATTTGTAAGAAACTCTTTCTTTATTAAATTAACAATTAAATTAATAAAATATATTAAAATATTCAATTTTCAAAATTATAAAATTCTAATATACATATACCAATAAAAATTTAGAATAGACTAATTATAAAAATAAATAATGAATAAAATAATAAATAAAGTGGATTATCATAGATTATCGTATATATTTCATGTATAAACATATAGAAATGGATTAATAAGCCCATTTATTTATTTACACTTTTGATTTATATTTATTATATATGTTATATACTTATATTATCTATTTAATATATTAAATATTAGTATTTCTATATAGATTAGTATTTTTACTCCCTATTAGATTTATTCCTTATTGGTATCTTAGTATATACATAATATACTCTTATATTCTATATTCTTTAGTATTGTATAGACTCAATACTCACTTAAGTAGAATTTTATTCTATTTTATTAGAATAGTATAATATATCTTTATAACAGGTTAAAATGTTAATATAACAACAAATATAACAATAAATAACAGGTACAAATATTAAATCGAGGTACTCATTCTATGACAACTATCAGTAACTTACCCGCTATTTTTGTGCCTTTAGTGGGCTTAGTATTTCCGGCAATTGCAATGGTTTCTTTATCTCTTCATGTTCAAAAAAACAAGATTTTTTAGATATTATGGGATTAAATCTTATCTATTTTTTTTTTCAAGACTTAGGCTTACTTGGATCATAGCACAATTATCTATTTAATTTAGTAGAATATGGTATACCGTGTAGCTTCCTCCGAGCAGAAGCTCGTATGCATAAACACGATATATGGGAAAATGAATTATAGCTATTTGAAGATAAATCATTATCGGGATGAATTTCTGAAACGTAAAGTCAATATATCTAAATGTCTGTGCATATCTATAAGAAATCATAAAAAAAAAAAGGATGTTATTTTTTTAGTTTAGCTCTAAGCAATTGATGAATTACTCCTCAAGCTTCACATCATAATAGTACTAGTCGATGAGGATTACTTCGGAAACAAAAAAATTAAAGTCAAATTTATTGGGATTATCTCCCAATTACAATAAAATGCAACTAGATCTAGTATAGTATGAGTTGGCGATCAGACCATATATGTATAGAACTTATAGCGGGGTCTCGAAAACCGAGTAATGTCTGCTGGGCTTTTATCCTTTTTTTAGGTTCATTAGGGTTTTTATTGGTTGGAACTTCTAGTTATCTTGGTAGGAATTTTATACCGTTCTTTCCCTCTCAGCAAATAATTTTTTTTCCACAAGGAATCGTGATGTCTTTCTATGGAATCGCGGGTCTTTTTATTAGTTCATATTTGTGGTGCACAATTTCGTGGAATGTGGGTAGTGGTTATGATCGATTCGATATAAAAGAAGGAATAGTGTGTATTTTTCGTTGGGGATTTCCTGGAAAAAATCGTCGCATCTTCCTCCGATTCCTTATGAAAGACATTCAATCCATCAGAATAGAAGTTAAAGAGGGTATTTATGCTCGTCGTGTCCTTTATATGGAAATCAGAGGCCAGGGGTCCATTCCCTTGACTCGTACCGATGAGAATTTGACTCTACGAGAAATTGAACAGAAAGCTGCTGAATTGGCCTATTTCTTGCGTGTACCAATTGAAGTATTTTGAGAATGCTTTCTTATTCTTAGCAAAACAAAAGGGAAAAAACTATAACTCAAGAATTCTCTTTCTCTTTTTTCTATAGCATAACTTAACCGAAATTTCTGCCGAACTCTGATTAGAACAAAAATAAAATAAAGTAAACGTACACGAACCAATCATAAAGCGAAATAGTTTTTGTCCATAAATTCTTTTTTATGAGTATGTAAATCTACTTAAATCAATTCAGTAACGAAACAAGTAACAAATCGAAATAATAGATTCATCTCATATATCAAAACATTTCGGAATAAAGAATTTATCTTTTTTTTTTTTTTATTTTCAATATTTCGAATTTAGTAAATACAGATAGATTCTCTCTTGTAAATCATCTCTCCTTTTTTGTTAATCAACGTTTTTTATCTTTTTTGTGCTCTTTAATTACCCACCGATTGGGCCGCTTATAATGATAACCTTTCTGTCTTATTTTGACACTATCATAGCATCACAGTTTTCTTCAGAAAATTCTATCAATTATTCCTGTACTCGGGGCTGCCAGTGAACTTTTTTTTTCGAGATTTTTGGATATCTTGATAAACCGGGAGTTCTTTTGTCTCGAAATTCGAATAATATTCATTATTTGAAATGGCTCTTTCGTGCATTCATCCAAAGGGGACAATTGCTTCGAATTTGAGCAATTGATATATTTTGAAAGAATATTATATATAATATTCTAGTTTATTTATTTCTTCATTCAATTTGAAGTGGAATCCTTCTTATTCTATTTCTATATTTCTATATTGCTTTTCTGTATTCTTTCTAAATTAGAAATTCAAGGACCAACCATTGTACTGAATCACAAATAAAAACGGGGAATACGCTCGATAACTTGTAATGTAATAGAACTGATATTTGATAGAAATATTAGTATCGTATAGAGTCGACGAATGAGATGAGTTCATTTCAAAATTCATAGATGAGCAAATGGCAAAAAAGAAAGCATTTATTTCCCTTCTATATCTTGCATCTATAGTATTTTTGCCTTGGTGGATCTCTCTCTCATTTACATTTAATAAAAGTCTGGAATCTTGGGTTAATAATTGGTGGAATACTAGGCCCTCCGAAATTCTTTTGAACGATATTCAAGAAAAGAGTATTCTAAAAAAATTCATAGAATTAGAGGAACTCTCCCTCTTCGACGAAATGCTAAAGGAATACTCGGAAAGGCGTTTACAAAAGCTTCACGTCGGAGTCTACAATGAAACGATCCAATGGATCAAGATGCACAATGAGGGTCGTATCCATACGATTTTACATTTCTCAACAAATATAATTTCTTTCGTTATTCTAAGTGTTTTTTCTATTCTAAGTAATGAAGAACTTATTTTTCTTAACTCTTGTCTTCAAGAATTTCTATATAATTTAAGCGACACAATAAAGGCTTTTTCTATTCTTTTATTAACCGATTTATGTATAGGATTCCATTCGCCCCATGGTTGGGAACTAATGATTGGCTCTATCTACAAAGATTTTGGATTTGCTCATAATGATCAAATTATATCCGGTGTTGTTTCTACTTTTCCAGTCATTTTAGATACAATTTTTAAATATTGGATTTTTCGTTATTTAAATCGTGTATCTCCGTCACTTGTAGTAATTTATCATTCAATGAATGATTGAAAAATGATCGACCGATCCAATTATAATGTTTGTTACTTTGTAACATAAGTAAAACAGTCAAAATTGTACTTCTTTTTTCTACCCACCCGGGGGATTCCTTCAATATTCGAGTCAAATTATTTCAGTAAATAACAGAATCATAGATAGGGAACTATACTAGTGACTTATCTAATTTTATTGTAGAAATCTTCGGGATCAATGATTGGACCATGCAAATGAGAAATACCTTTTCTTGGATAAAGGAAGAGATTATTCGATTCATTGCCGTATCGCTCATAATATATATAATAACTCGGGCACCCATTTCAAATGCGTATCCTATTTTTGCACAGCAGAGTTATGAAAATCCACGAGAAGCGACTGGCCGTATTGTATGTGCCAATTGCCATTTAGCTAACAAGCCCGTGGATATCGAGGTTCCACAAGCGGTACTTCCTGATACTGTATTTGAAGCAGTTGTTCGAATTCCTTATGATTTGCAACTGAAACAAGTTCTTGCTAATGGTAAAAAAGGAGCCTTGAATGTGGGAGCTGTTCTTATTTTACCTGAGGGGTTTGAATTAGCCCCTCCCGATCGTATTTCGCCCGAGATTAAAGAAAAGATAAGCAATCTGTCTTTTCAGAGCTATCGCCCCACGAAAAAAAATATTCTTGTGATAGGTCCTGTTCCTGGTCAAAAATATAGTGAAATCACCTTTCCTATTCTTTCCCCGGACCCCGCTACTAAGAAAGACGTTCACTTCTTAAAATATCCCATATACGTAGGCGGGAACAGGGGAAGGGGTCAGATTTATCCCGACGGGAGCAAGAGTAACAATAATGTTTATAATGCTACATCGGCGGGTATAGTAAGCAAAATCATACGAAAAGAAAAAGGGGGATACGAAATAACCATAGTGGATGCATCGGATGGACGTCAAGTGGTTGATATTATCCCTCCAGGACCAGAACTTCTTGTTTCAGAGGGCGAATCCATCAAACTGGATCAACCATTAACGAGTAATCCGAATGTGGGTGGATTTGGTCAGGGGGATGCGGAAATAGTACTTCAAGATCCATTACGTGTACAAGGCCTTTTGCTCTTCTTGGCATCTATTATTTTGGCACAAATCTTTTTGGTTCTTAAAAAGAAACAGTTTGAGAAGGTTCAATTGTCCGAAATGAATTTCTAGTTTATCAAGTTCTAAAAAAACCAAATTTTTGTTGGAAATTGTGTTATGTAATTCTCTATGATCAAAAAAAACTTCTGAAAAGCCTTTTGCTTGTTTATATTCTTTTTCTATCATATTTTGGGAATTACTTGTGCCGCATTACTAGTCATAGTATGTGTGCTGTGAAGAAGACTATTTGACTTTACTTACCTCTTCTTTATTTCTTTGTTTTTTCAATCAAAATAAAATGGAAGCGGTATGATTATGTCATTATTGTCAGATTTAAATGCATGCCATATAATGAATCAATCGTTTTCTATTCTAATAGAATAGAATAAAAGTTGACTAAATACTAAACATAAGATAAATAAGCGGAGAATATAAACCAAAGTATAAAAAAAATGAATGAGAGGAAAAAAGCATTCTATTCTAAGAGGGATTATTTGTCTTCCTAGTCTTTGACACAAGAAAAGGAATTTTCCACAACCCTTTCTTGTGTCGAAATAATAATCATTCTTGATCCCGTTCGTGAAAGATTCCTATTCGTAGTTTCCATTTTTTTTTTCGAGGTTTATCATAACCCTTTTTTAGATTTATTACATAAATAAAGTAGTAATGGTGGACAAACAAAAATATAGGAAAATTTATTGAACAAATAGAACTTATTCACTAAACTTATAAAAATATAAGCTTATATATATTATTAAGAGCTCAACGGGACCTACCCCCTCTTTCTTTGTGTTCTTCGAGGGGGATTCCGTTGAGTTCTTATGCTTTCATGGCGTGTCTACAATCCAGTTCACCCGATTACTAAAGGGATGAACCTAATCCAGAATATGA